TGTAATGAGCTTACCCTCTCCCTCTCTTCTCTATTCATATTCCAAAATATCGAGACTGATCACTAATCCAAGACCAGAATATTCGGAGGATTCTTCTGACCAAAATAGAAAATATATCAAAAAACTAAAAAGTATAATAAAAAAATAATAAATAAAAAATTTACATATAATTTCTAATTTCTAATTGTATAATTGTACTTAGAATTGTATAATGTATAATTGTAATTTGTCAGCAAAGTTGTTTCATTTTTTTTTCTTCAAATTCAAAGAATTCTTCTCACTTTATACATAGGTCATCGCATCGATTCAGCATTGGAAAAAGGGGCTCAAAGCGTTTTATCGACATGAGTGTTTTATATCGAAAAAACATTTTTGTTTTGAAAATATTTCTGTATTTATTAACATAGTAGTAGAAAGAGTACCCTGCTGCATCTGAACTTCAAACGGTTTGGTCTTAACCATGTTAATGGTCCCAGATTATTGGTTAATAGAGAATCAAAGTCGATGTACCAATGAATCACGAAATGCTATGGTTCTTAAATATGATTTTTAATTTATTCAGAAGTAATTCGCGGGATCATGCACTCTTTTCTTTCCTAGTTATAATGAAAAAAAGTGCAACTGGGTGAATCCAGCCTATTCTTGAAATAAACAACTCGCACACACTCCCTTTCCAAAAAAGATCAATACACCAAGGACTACACTTAGATTTATTGGATTTGTTGCTAAAATATCGGTATTAAACCCGAAACTCCCGGCGGATGGCCAGTGACCCAAGGAAACGAAAGAATCGGTTACATTTTTCATATGATCTCCTATTTTATTTTAGATAGACTAAAAAAAAAAAAGAACTCGGTTCTTTTTTTTGTATTATATCACTTTGACTCCTTTTCCATTTATTCTATTCTATCCTATTTATATTATTCTAATTATTCTAATTCTATGTATTTCTCTTTTATTTAATAAATTCACAAATTATTAATTGAATACTATTAAATTTCTTATTAAATTATTCATTATTATGAATTTTCATTTACCTATGTCTAAACGGAGTCAAAAATATATTCTATGTTAGCTAGAAATGTTTTTTTTTCAATTGAAAATTCCCAATAATAATGATACTTATTAGAATTAGGGGGCGGGTTTCATGTCAATGGCAAAATACCTCATTTGTTGCAACACTCCTTTAAACAATAAAAAAGGTTTCTCTTGAACTAAGAAGGGGAAGGAAGAAAGCGAGTCAGTGTGATAATTCCTCATCCTCAAATTAATCCTTCCCATGGATTATTGTCCCAACGAATAAGTAATTGTAGGGGTGAAATCTTGATATAATTCGAAAAAGCGAGGAGTAAGTCCCAAGCCATAAAATAAGAAAAAAAAAATACAGAATTCTCATGTTTATAGGATTAAACAAAGGGATTCGCAAATAAAAGTGCCAATGCTACAACCAGCCCATAAATTGTTAAAGCTTCCATAAAAGCCAAACTAAGTAATAAAGTACCTCGTATTTTTCCCTCTGCCTCGGGTTGTCTCGCGATACCTTCTACAGCTTGGCCCGCAGCAGTACCTTGACCAACTCCAGGTCCAATAGAAGCAAGCCCGACAGCCAACCCAGCAGCAATAACGGAAGCGGCAGAAATCAGTGGATTCATGATAAGTTCCTCGCACCAAAATAAAGAAATGGTTAATGATACAATCATCCAATGAATTTTGACTTAATTATATTATTCCATCGCTAAGATTCAACCTGCCGAAGTAACTAAGAACTCCGAATGGAAGTGAGAATATTATTGAACCGTCAAAACGATTTCTATATCTTTTTTTTAGTTCCTATCCAATGGATTTTTGTGAATCCGCGCATACTTTGTTCTTCCATTTCTTTTTTCCAACTCATTCTTTGCTTTGAATTCTTCGTTTTTGTCTTTATTTTATCTCTTTATTCATTCAATTCAGAGGCAAAGACGCAACATAAGAACTTCTATTCTTCTATTGGAATCCCTATCTAAATCCACAGTAGTAGGCTGGATTAGATATATTTTGAGTTCATATAGAACTAGTCAATATCTAATATCCCATATACATGTGTTTCTTACATAACGTAAACCTACTATTCATATCTTAGATTCAATCGGGTTCTAGAATTATTCCTCAAAGGATAGACAATAGTTGGCTTATAGCCATTAGATTCCATATACCTAATTCTACCCCCCCCTTATTTTTTCCTAATCATTTTTTTTAATATCGTTTTTTGTAAATTCGTCTCTTCCTTTTATTTATCATTATCTCACATGGATACAATCTAAATGGACGAATTCATTAGAACAAATCATTGCATAAAAATCAAAAATCAATATCAGTATTTGATTGAGCTAAGTTCATGCAATTTATTTTATTATTTATTAAAATTTTCTTTTGGTCAATCGTTGAATTGAATGAAATCGACTGAAATGGGAATCATTCTATAGAAAGAACAACTTTTTTTAAATCATAGACCCTAAATTGATACCATAAGAATTCCTATTCAAATTAGGACTCATAATATTGAAATTGAATAAACAAAAACAATATCAATATAAAGAGAATATTCATTGAAGGGAAATATGATATAAATATAAAAAAAAAAATGGACCAAACCGGAATTTTAGGAAAAAGATCTTTTAGATTAGATCTCTTTCCTTTTTTTATTACAATTCTCTAATATCGTAATCTTTTTTGTTATTACTCTAGATCGTCGTATTTGTATATTTATGGTCCCTAAGTAAGTAGATTATCTTGAGTTGCGCATACATTGCATTGGACTAAGCTAAGCTAAAAAAAAAAGGCTAGACTATTTTAAAAACAAAAACTAGTCAATGATGACCCTCCATGGATTCGCCTATATAAGCCGCAGCTAAAGTTGCAAAAATAAGAGCTTGAATCCCACTTGTAAATAATCCAAGGAACATGACAGGTATAGGAACGACTGAAGGTACTAAAGAAACAAGAACAACAACTACTAATTCATCAGCTAATATATTCCCGAAAAGTCGAAAACTAAGTGATAAGGGTTTTGTGAAATCTTCTAAAATGTTAATGGGTAAAAGAATTGGAGTTGGTTGAATGTATTTACTGAAATACCCTAATCCTTTTTTGGAAAGACCCGCATAGAAATATGCTACTGACGTGAGTAAAGCTAAAGCAACAGTAGTATTTATATCATTCGTGGGTGCGGCTAACTCTCCATGAGGTAATTGTATGATTTTCCAAGGTAAAAGAGCACCCGACCAGTTAGAAACAAAAATAAATAGAAACATAGTTCCAATAAAGGGAACCCACGGACCATATTCTTCTCCAATCTGAGTTTTGCTCACGTCTCGAATGAATTCAAGAACATATTCGAAGAAATTTTGACCGTCGGTTGGAATGGTTTGTGGATTCCGAACAGCGATAACGGCGGAACCTAATAAGATAGCAATTACAACCCAAGAAGTAATAAGTACTTGGGCATGGACTTGGAAACCTCCTATTTGCCAATAGAAATGTTGGCCTACTTCCACACCAGCGATATCGTATAACCCGTTTAGTGCGTTGATGGAACATGATATACCATTCATATTGCCCTCTGACAGAAATAGAACTTTACTTAAAAAAAAAGGAATTATTTTGATTCAATCTTCTCTTGCCTACTCAAATTCTATATTTTTTACACCGACTAAACTAATCACACAATATTCACAGTTTTTTTATCTCTTTTGTGCGATTCAGGATATAGTAACCGATTCCATAGATCTATGTAGTTCCAAAAAAGAATTTATTTATCTTATTATTAATCAAGGATTTCGTATATAGCTAGAACGACCCTCACAAATTGCGACTAATAATTTGTTAAGAATTAATCGAATTGAAGCTATAGCGTCATCATTTGCTGGAATCGAAATATCTGCGAGATCGGGATCACAATTTGTATCGATTAAACAAATTGTTGGAATTCCCAAAGTGATACATTCTCGAAGAGCCGTATATTCTTCTTGCTGATCAACGATGATTACAATATCAGGCAATCCCTTCATATATTTAATCCCGCCCAGATAGGTTTGCAAGCGAGATAATTGTCTCTTCAACATAGCTGCATCTCTTTTCGGAAGACGATTGAGTCTCCCCGTCTTTTGTTCTGTTCTCAAGTCCCTGAACTTCTGAAGCCTCGTTTCTGTAGTGGGCCAGTTTGTTAACATACCACCGAGCCATTTTTTATTAACATAATGACACCGAGCGCTTATTGCAGCCCGCGCCACCGAATCAGCTGCTTTATTTTTGGTACCAACAATTAAGAATTGTTTTCCCTTACTTGCTGCATCAAAAACTAAATCACAAGCTTCTGATAAAAAACGAGCAGTTCTAGTCAGATTTGTAATATGAATACCCTTACGTTTTGCAGAGATATATGGCGCCATTCTAGGATTCCATTTCCTAGTACCATGGCCAAAATGAACTCCTGCTTCCAGCATCTCTTCCAAATTTATGTTCCAATATCTTCTTGCCATTTCTCTTCACACTTCCTCTCTCTTTTTTTTTTACTTAAAAAAAAGAGAGACAAGACACCCTGAAATAAATAATAGTTCCAATGGAACCTTCTCTTCTACCGGGGATTGGTCGTTTATCCACGAGCCAAGCCATTACTTTCTATTCGTTATTCTCTTTATTACTATTTAACAAATTAACAAATCAAATGACCACAACAAAATAAATACTTAAAAGGACGAATCCACTCCTCTTATCTTAAGAATCATTAAATCCTATACCTATAAAAGAGCGGCTTGATGTATCATGTAAATTGTTTGAAATGCAAGAGTCAAATAATTCTCTGTGGTGGAAGAAAATATCTCTCATTTCTCCCCCGAAAAAATTCTTTTTTTTTGTTTCCAAAAGAATGTTGTTATGTTGCCGTGACCGGTGCACTAATCCTTTGAATCCGCTACCAGCGGGTATCATACCCCCTAGAACAACGTTCTCTTTCAGGCCTT